TATCATCTTATAAATATGAGTTAGAGATATACGGATATATCCATTTCATGTTAAAACAGATCCCTTATTTTATTTGTACATTGGGTCCCTTAGATAGTCCCCTTTTAGAAAAATTATCCCTGTCTCTGTTTATGTCTAGGATTGGGACAAATTACTATAATTCGTCCCCGCCTACGGATCAGTCGACATTTTTCACAAATCTTACGAACAGAGGCCCTTATTTTCATATTTGTCATTCCTTTACCTTAATTCCGAATCTACTCATTGGAAGAAAATAAGTCTCTTGCACTTTTTTTGAACCTCGAAATTGATCCCCATGAAAGGAATGTTTAAAAAAAACCACCTAATCATTCGAATCTTTGTTTCGAAGTCTATAAATTATACGCCCCCTGGTTGAATCATAACGACTTACTTCGATTTTCACTCTATCTCCTGGTAGTATCCGTATAAAACTACGTCGGATCCTCCCCGAAACATAACCTAGAATCAGGTCTTCATTATCTAAGCAAACCCGGAACATACCGTTGGGAAGTGATTCAGTAATTAAACCTTCATGAATCCATTTTTGTTCTTTCATTCCAGGTAACCTCCTTGAAGTATCAACTAATGGAGGAGGGGTGGTATTAGACAACCCACCTTTCCTCTCTTTTCATTTCATAAATAGGAAGTTACGGATAAAATTCGAATACCAGAAAGATCACCATATATAACACAAAATTTCTCCTCCAATTCCTTCTAGTCGAGCCTCTCGATCTGTCATTATACCTCGAGAAGTCGAAAGAATTACAACCCCCATTCCACCTAAGATCCTAGGAATTCGTTGATAGTTTGAATAAATTCGTAGACCGGGTCTGCTGATACGCTTTAAAATATTTCTATATGTTCCTTTCCTATTCCTTCTATGTCGCAGGGTTGAAACCAAGAAATATTTGTTGCTTTCCCGATGTTTCCTAACGTTTTCAATAAAACCTTCTCGTAGAAGTATTTTAACAATATTTTCCGTGATATTAGTAGATGCTATTCGAACCGTTCCTTTTGTATCCATGTCAGCATTTCTTATAGAAGTTATTATATCGGCAATAGTGTCCCTACCCATGACGAACCCTAATTATTAGTGCTTTCTGGCTTTGATATAATCAACATGGTCTGTTTTTTTTTTTTTTTCTTTATTTTGATTATTTGATTTTTTATTTATGAAATTCAATATCAAAATATATAATTTATTATAATTGAATTGATTTCATATTGAATTTCAAATTTCTTTTTAATTTTTTATTAAAGTGAAAGGTATATGCATGAGACACAATCTACTAATTGATCTATTTCAGATACCATACTATGGCTATGGTCTCATCTACTAGCATTGCATTTATAATACCTCGGGAGCTAATGAGACTATCTTAGTGAAATTCAACTGTCTTAATTCCCGAGCGATCGCACCAAAAACTCGAGTTCCTTTTGGATTTCCTTCTTGATCAATGACAACTGCTGCATTGTCATCATATCGTATTATCATACCGTTGTCACGCTTGAGTTCTTTACATGTACGTACAATTACAGCTCTGATCACTTCTGATCTTTCCAGAGGCATGTTGGGCACTGCTTCTTTGATTACAGCAACAATAACGTCACCAATATGAGCGTATTGGTGATTACTAGCTCCTATGATTCGAATACACATCAGTTCTCGAGCCCCGCTGTTGTCCGCTACATTTAAATGGGTCTGAGGTTGAATCATATTTTTTTTAATTGTTTCTTTCAATGCAAAGGGCGAAGGAAAAAAAGAAATAGTTTCTGTCCAAAAATAAAAAACCAGCGATTATATTTTTTTTTTTCATCAAAAGGATCCCTTTGGTTGCACACCCCTAGCCCTCGATAACGAATTGAGTTCGTATCGGCATTTTGGACGCAGCTATTGAAATAGCTGATCTGGCTACAGTTTCTGATACTCCGCCCATTTCATAAAGTATTCGACCTGGTTTAACGACAGATACCCAATATTCGGGGGATCCCTTCCCCGAACCCATACGTGTTTCCGTGGGTCTTACTGTAACGGGTTTGTCGGGAAATATACGTACCCATATTCTTCCACCACGACGCGCATATCGTGTCATTGCTCGCCGCCCTGCTTCTATTTGTCTAGATGTGATCCAAGCGGGTTCAAGTGCCTGAAGAGCGTATCTACCGAAACAAATATGATTGCCTCGATAAGATACTCCCTTCATTCTTCCTCTATGTTGTTTACGGAATCTGGTTCTTTTGGGGTTATAGTTGATGGTAGTTTTTCAATCCCACCTCTACTGCAGAACCGGACATGAAAATTTCTTCTCATCCAGCTCCTCGCGAATGAAAAGGTTAAATAAATAATATTACAGATCCAGGTTAATGAATAATACAATGAATCCCATGATTCATTGCTATTTAATTCAATCTGTCACGTAGGAATCTGTCTATCTTGTATATACAGCTAGACGCATATTTATAGATAATGCATTTACCTTATTTTTGATTTTTAGGGAATATTCCAAAATTTTTGAATCCAATAAAGTTTTCGCGGGCGGATATTGACTCTTTCCATACCTGCTTCATTCGTAGGGTCGACCCATGACCACTCAGAATAAATCAATTGGTTCCCGTCTCGTTCCGCCATCCCATCCAATGAATCATTAGAATTCGTTTTCATTTCAATAGAATCTTATGCAGTCACAGGTTCCTTCGTTCCCATAGCTTCTCTATTAATGGCTAGGCCTGAACTATGCAATGGAGCTCCAAAAAATCTGTTCCTGAGTCAATCTCCTCAGTTTCGATCGACTCGAGGCTCTTTACTTTATTATGTTGATTTTTCCTCTGAACCGGATTCATCTAATTCTAGACGACTCAGTATTGATGCTTTATCACACTGCCTTTTGTGAGATGATTCAGAGACCATACATATTGGAATAATATATCATTGCTATTCTACTTCTTTCTTTCTCTCACCCTTCCATTTATCTACATCCTTCTATTTTTGTTTTGCTTCATAACCCATAATTAGGTTGATTTCTACTTTATGGAAAAAAGATTTCAGTTGCTACAACTAGATGATCGATACATCATATAGTGACTGGTTCCTTGGATCTCGATAATACGAAGCAATGAGCTGGTTATTAGTTCATACTAGAGGCCGATCATTGTTTCTTTGAATCCCAACTCCAAAGAAAAACCAACGAGTCACACACTAAGCATAGCAATTCTACCAAATGGTCAATCGAATTTTTTATTCAACCCTATAGATTTTGATTTGATTGAACGGAAAAAAAGAATAAAACAGTTTCTCTTTTTTTGTCCTATCGCTGGATAAAACGGCAAGCGCCCATTATTCCTCGTCTAGAAATATCCAAACTTTGATGCCTAATACCCCATAGATAGTTCGAACTGCATAGGAACAATAATCGATTTTAGCTCGAATGGTCTGTAGGGGAACCCTACCTTCTCTGATCCATTCGACACGGGCAATTTCTTTTCCATTGATACGCCCTGAAATTTGTACCTGAATTCCCTTTGTGTCCGCTTGTTCAGTTAATTCAATAGCCTTTTTCATTGCCTTTCGAAACGAAACTCTATTCTTTAATTGTAGAGCTATATATTCTGCAAGAATAGTGGGTTGTCCATACGGTTTTGCAACTCTTGTGATAGCAATGTTGAGTCTCCGGTTCACAGAATTTAACTTTTTTTGTACATTGATCTGTAATTCTTCGATTCCTCGGGCTCGACCCTCTATTAAAAAATTAGGGAATCCAATATGGATTATGACCTGGATCAGATCGATTCTTTTTTGAATCCCTATGCGCGCAATTCCTTCGAAACCTGAGGATACTCTCATATGTTTTTGTACATAATTCTTGATACAATCCCGTATTTTTTCATCTTCCTGGAGACCCCCGGAATAATTTTTTGGTTGTGCGAACCAAAGGCAATGATGACTTTGGGTTGTACCAAGTCTGAAACCAAGTGGATTTATTTTTTGTCCCATATCTATCTAATTTATATATGCATATTTTATTTCTAAATATTAAGGAGGCTTGATCCGTCAAATCAAAGTCCAAATTTGTTTCTATTGAATAAGTTAGATTGATATAGCTTATTCAATAGAATATATCTTGTATTCACTACAATAGTTATATGACAGGTGGGTCTTTTTATTGGATAACTGCGTCCCCGAGCTCGAGGTTTGAACTTTTTCACGATAGCACCTCCATTGACTTCGGCTTTACTAATGAATGACTCAACTTCGCTCAAACCCTTATTGTGCCTAGCATTTGCTCCTGCAGAATAAACTAATTTGAAGATGTGATAAGCTGCTCGATAAGGCATGAGGTCTAGTATCATAAGTGTTTGCCTATAGGAACGCCCACGAATCTGATCAATTATTCTTCTCGCTTTGTGAGGAGACATACATATATATTGAGCTAAAGCTTTTACTTCTGTACGCGATCTTCTCTTTATCATAAAGTTCCACCTCCCACCAATGAATGATGAGCACCCCATTGCACTTTCTTACCGACGAGATCTATTATCGTTTCTCGCATGCCCCCGGAAAGTGAGAGTAGGTGCGAATTCTCCCAATTTGTGACCCACCATACGATCTGTTATATAAATAGGTAAATGTTCCTTTCCATTGTGAATAGCAATTGTATGACCGATCATTGTGGGTATAATGGTAGATGCCCGGGACCAAGTGACTATTATCTCTTTCTCTTCCCTTATGTTGAGCTTCTCAATTTTTCCCAATAAATGATTAGCTACAAAAGGATTTTTTTTTAGTGAACGCGCCACAACCGATTACTCCCTTTTCCTATTTAAAAATGAAATGAAAGGCGAAGAAACAAAACATATATTCCTATTTACGGCGACGAAGAATAAAACTATCACTATATTTATTTCTTTTCCTACTTTTTCTTCCAAGCGCGGGATAACCCCAAGGGGTTGTGGGTCTTTTTCTACCAACGGGGGCCCTCCCTTCACCACCTCCATGGGGATGGTCTACAGGGTTCATAACTACTCCTCTTACTACAGGACGTTTACCTAGCCAACACTTAGATCCGGCTCTACCCAAACTTTTCTGGTTCACCCCAACATTACCTACTTGTCCGACTGTTGCTGAGCAGTTTTTGGATATCAAACGAACCTCCCCAGATGGTAATCTTAATGTGGCCGATTTCCCCTCTTTTGCAATCAGTTTTGCTACAGTACCCGCTGCCCTAGCTAATTGTCCACCCTTTCCAAGTGTTATTTCTATGTTATGTATGGCCGTGCCTAAGGGCATATCGGTTGAAGTAGATTCTTCTTTTTTATGAAAAAAAATCCCTTCCCAAACCGTACAAGCTTCTTCCAAAGCATACGGCTTTCTGGATGTATATGATGATATCTAGACAGATGGATCTTATATGAATCATATGATGAAGTACTACATGAGTGGACATAAAGTAATCCAAATCTGCCAAATAACTCATGCTATGATCTTCTACATCCTAGGTCTCCCCGTTCCGTCATCTGGCTTATGTTCTTCCTGTAGCATTCAGACCGAATGACTCTATGAAATTACGTCGATACTTCCACATATTACGGGTAACGTAGGAGACATCTCTATTATTCCCACGGAGATCCTTAGAATTACCACTGCTTAGCTTCCAAATTGCCTCTGACCATCAAATGAAATGTGAATAACCCGTCCTCCTCTCTTTGAAACAAGGGGTGCTTCCGGCTCTGTCCGTGTTTCAAAAAATTGTATCTTCTCCATATTACTATATCTCTAGAGTCAATAATTTGATATAAGGAACCACTGAACTCAATCACCTGCTGCCGTGACTCTTCAGTTTTCTGTTGAGGTCTATCCCGTAGAGGTACTCAACTTGGATCAGTGATCGATTTCTAGGTTTCGTCATAAACCTAATTGGTTACTTCCAATTATGTAAATCCATAGTTCAAACCGCACTCAAAGGTAGGGCATTTCCCATTGATATAGGAACTTCTGTACCAGAAACAATGGTATCTCCAATTCTAGCCCCTCTGGGATGTAAAATATATCGCTTCTCACCATCCCCATAGTGTATGAGACAAATGTATGCATTTCGATTAGGGTCGTATTCTATGGTTACGATTCTACCAGATATGTCTTTTTCATTCCGTCGAAAATCTATTTTACGGTATAAACGCTTATGACCTCCCCCTCTATGCCCTGCGGTAATGATTCCTCTGGCATTACGCCCTTTACCACAATGATGCTGTCCATAGATCAAACTCTTTTGTGGAGTGGATTTCGCTTGACTGTCTACAGCTCGATTGCGTGTACTCGTGGTAGAAGTTTTGTATAAATGTATCGCCATGTTATGTTATTAAGGATTTGAATTTAAGTTCTTCTAATAGGTGGAATAGAATAACCGGGTTGAAGCGTAATGATCATACGTCTGTAATGGATTGTATGTCCCATACTAGGTCCCATTCTTCTACCCTTTCCGGGGAGTCGATAACTATTCATCGCTCTTACCTTGACACCAAAGAAGAGTTCGACCCAATGCTTTATTTCTGTCCTAGTTGATTCTGATTCGACATTAGAAGTATAGTGATTGTTCCTCAATAACCGAAGAATCACTTTGTCGGTAAATCCTGCATATTTGATTCCATCCATAAATCCCTTTTCTTCCCTATGAGTTCCAGTATCGATAAGAAATTCTATTTCTTACTGTTCATATATTATGGTAGAAATATAATATACCAATTCGTTATGTATGGATGATGAGATTCCATTGATACAGAGCCAATTCTAATAGACTTATTAAACGTTCTAATTGGCGTGCATCCAGCAGGAATTGAACCTACGAATTCGCCAATTATGAGTTGGGCGCTTTAACCATTCAGCCATGGATGCTTAGCAAGGATCGTCATACATCGCGAATCACCAAAGTCCAATTGAAATGCAATCTTTAGGAGTAATCAATGAAACAACATCAATTCCAATCCTGGATCTTCGAATTGAGAGAGATATTGAGAGAGATCAAGGATTCTCACTCAATCTATTTCGTGGATTCATGGGACAAATTCGATTCAGTGGGATCTTTCACTCACATTTTTTTCCACCAAGAACGTTTTATGAAACTCTTTGACCCCCGAGTTTGGAGTATCCTACTTTCACGCGATTCAAAAAATTTAACAAGGAATCTATATTTCACGATCAAAGGTGTAGTACTGCTTGTAATAGTGGTCCTTATATATTGTATTAACAATCGAAATATGGTCGAAAGAAAAAATATCTATTTGATGGGGCTTCTTCCTATACCTATGAATTCCATTGGACTCCGAAATGAGTCATTGGAAGAATCTTTTTTGTCTTCCAATATCACTAGGTTGATTGTTTCGCTCCTGTATCTTCCAAAAAGGAAAAAGATCTCTGAGAGTTGTTTCATGGATCCGAAAGAGCGTCCTTGGGTTCTCCCAATAATAAAAAAGTGTATCGTGCCTGAGTCGAACTGGGGTTTGCGGTGGTGGGGGAATCAGATCGTCAAAAAGAGGGATTCCTGTTGTAAGATATCTAATAAAAGGGTTGCTGGAATTGAGATCTCATTCAAAGATAAAGATATCAAATATCTGGAGTTTCCTTTTGTATCCTATATGGATGATCCGATCCGCAAGGACCGTGATTGGGAATTGTTTGATCGTCTTTCTCCGAGGAAAAAGCGAAACATAATCAACTTGAATTCAGGACAGCGATTCGAAATCTTAGTGAAACACTTGATTTGTTATCTCATGCCTGTTTTTCGTGAAAAAAGATCAATTGAAGCAGAGGGTTTCTTCAAACAACAAGGAGCTCAGAAAACTATTCAATCAAATGATATTGAGCATCTTTTCCATCTCTTTTCGAGAAACAAGTGGGGTATTTTTTTGCAAAATTGTGCTCAATTTTATATGTGGCAATTCCCCCAAGAGCTCTTCGTTAGCTGGGGGAAGAATCAGCACAAATCGAATTTTTTTAGGAACGTATCGAGAGAAAATGTGATTTGGTTAGACAATGTGTGGTTGGTAAACAAGGATCGGTTTTTGAGCAAGGTACGGAATGTATCGTCAAATATTCAATATGATTCTACAACATCTATTTTCGTTCAAGTAACGGATTCTAGCCAATTGAAAGGATCTTCTGATCAATCCAGAGATCCTTTTGATTCCATTAGTAATGAGGGTTCGAAATATCACACATTGATCAATCAAAGAGATATTCAGCAACTAAAAGAAAGATCGATTCTTTGGGATCCTTCCTTTCTTCAAATGGAACGAACAGAGATAGAATCAGATCGATTTCCGAAATGCCTTTCTGGATATTCCTCAATGTCCTGGCTATTCACGAAATGTGAAAAGCAGGTGGATAATCATCTGTTTCCGGAAGAAATCCAAAAATGGATTGGTAATCCTACAAGATCAATTCGTTCTTTTTTCTCTGACAGATGGTCAGAACTTCATCTGGGTTCGAATCCTACTGAGAGGTCCACTAGAGATCATAAATTGTTGAAGAAACATCCTGCTGTTTCTTTTGTCCCTTCCAGGCGATCGGAAAATAAAGAAATGGTTGATATATTCAAGATAATTACGTATTTCAAAAATAACGTCTCAATTCATCCTATTTCATCAAATCCGGGATGGGATATGGTTCCGAAGGATGAACCGGATAGGGACAGTTCCAATAAGATCTCATTCTTGAACAAAAATCCATTTTTGGATTTCTTCCATCTATTCCATGACCGGAACAAAGGGGGATACACGTTCCATTATGATTTTGAATCAGAAGAGAGATTTCAAGAAATGTCGAATCTATTCACTCTATCAATAACCGAGCCCAATCTGGTGTATCATAAGGGATTTGCCTTTTCTATTGATTCCTACAGATTGGATCAAAAAAAATTATTGAATGAGGTCTTATTGGATGAATCGAAAAATCAATCTTTCTTGGTTCTACCTCATATTTTTTATGAAGAGAATGAATCCTTTTATCGAAGGATCAGAAAAAAATCGGGCCGGATCTTCTGCGGGAATGGTTTGGAAGATCAAAAACCCAAAATAGTGGTATTTGCTAGCAACAACATAATGGGGGCAGTCAATCAATATCGATTGATACGCGATCTGATTCAAATCCAATATAGCATCCATGGATACATAAGAAATATATTGAATAGATTTTTATTAATGAATAGATCCGATCAGAACTTCGAATATGGAATTCAAGGGGATCAAATAGGAAATGATACTCTGAATCATATAACTATAATGAAATATACGATCAACCAACATTTATCAAATTTTAAAAAGAATCAGAAGAAATGGTCCGATCCTCTTATTTTTCCAACCGGGAGATCCATGAATCGGGATCCTGATGTATATAGATACAAATGGTCCAACGAGAGCAAGAATTTCCAGGAACATTTGGAACGTTTCGTTTCTGAACAGAAGAACCATTTTCAAGTAGTGTTCAATCGCTTTCGTATTAATCAATATTCGATTGATTGGTCTGAGGTTATCGACAAACGAGATTTGTCTAAGTCATTTCGTTTCTTTTTGTCCAATTCACTTCTCTTTTTTTCTAAGGCACTTCCTTTGTTCTTTTTGAGTATGGGGAATATCCCCATTCATAGGCGTGAGATCCACATCTATGAATTTAAAGGTCCGAGTCATCGACTTTGCAATCAGTTGTTAGAATCAATAGGCGTTCAAATCGTTCATTTGAAAAAATTGAAACCTTTCTTATTGGATGATCATGATACTTACCAAAGATCGAAATTATTGATCAACGGAGGAACAATATCACCATTTTTCTTCAATAAGATAGAAGGGTGGGTGATTGACTCATTCCATACTAGAAAGAATCGCAGGAAATCCCTTTATAATACTGATTCCTATTTCTCAACGATATCCCACGACCGAGACAATTGGATGAATCCCGTGAAACCTTTTCATAGAAGTTCATTGATATCTTCTTTTTATAAAGCAAATTGGCTTCCATTCTTGAATAATCCACATCGCTTCTGGTTCTATTGTGACAAAAGATTCCCCTTTTATGTGGAAAAGACCCGTATCAATAATTATGATCTCGCATATGCACAATTCCTCAATATCTCGTTCATTCGCAACAAAATATTTTCTTTGTGCGTCGGTAAAAAAAAAAACTTTTTTTTGGAGATAGATACTATTTCACCCATCGAATCACAGGTATCTGACATATTTATCCCTAATGATTTTCCACAAAGTGGTGACGAAAGATCTAACTTGTACAAATCTTTCTATTTTCCAACTCGATCCGATCTATTCGTTCGTAGAGCTATTTATTCGATCGCAGAAATTTCTAAAACACCTCTAACAGAGGGACAAATAGTCAATTTTGAAAGAACTTATTGTCAGCCTCTTTTAGATATGAATCTATCTGAATTAGAAGGGAAGAACTTGCATCAGTATCTTCGTTTCAATTCAAACATGGGTTTGATTCACATTCCATGTTCTGAGAAATATTTACCATCCCGGAAGAGGAAAAAACGAAGTCTTTGTCTAAAAAAATGCGTTGAGAACCGGAAGATGTATAGAACATTTCAACGAGATAGTGATTTTTCAAATCTCTCAAAATGGAATCTGTTCCAAACATATATGCCATGGTTCCTTACTTCTACAGGGTGCAAATATATAAATTTCATCTTTTTAGATACTTTTGCAGAGCCATTGCCAATACTGCCAATACTAAGTAGCCGTCACAAATTTGTATCCATTTTCCATGATATTATGCATGGATCAGGTATATCATGGAAAATTCCTCAGAAAAAATGGTGGCTGATTCTTCCACAATCGAATTTGATAAGTGAAATTTCGAGTAAGTGTTTACAGAATCTTCTTCTGTCCGAAGAAATGATTCATCGAAATAATGAGTCACCCGCTTCATTGATATGGACACATCTGATAGCACCAAATACTCGGGAGTTTCTCTATTCAATCCTTTTCCTTCTTCTTGTTGCTGGATATCTCGTTCGTACACATCTTCTCTTTGTTTCCCGAGCCTCTAGTGAGTTACAGACAGAGTTTGAAAAGATCAAATCTTTGATGATTCCATCATACATGGTTGAGGTGCAAAAACTTCTGGATAGGTATCCTCCACCTGAACTTAAACTGGATTTTTTCTGGTTAGAGAAGCTCTTTCTAGTTGCTCTAGAACAATTAGAAGATATTATGGAAAAAATATGGGGTTCCGTTTCTGGTGGCAACATGCTATTGGGTGGTGGTCCCGCTTATGGGATCAAATCAATACCTTCTAAGAAGGAGGATTTTAATACCAATCTCATCGATATGATAAGTATCATATCAAATCCCATCAATTCAATCACTTTTTCGCGAAAAACGAGAGATCTAAGTCGTACAAGTAAAGAGATTTATTCATGGATAAGCCAAAGAAAAAACGTAAACAGTGATTGGATTGATGATAAAATAGAATCCTGGGTCGCGAACAGCCGTTGGATTGATGATGAAGAAAGAGAATTCTTGGTTCAGTTCTCCACCTTAACAACAGAAAAAAGGGTTGACCAAATTCTATTGAGTCTGACTCATAGCGATCATTTATCAAAGAATGACTCTGGTTATCAAATGATTGAACAACCGGGATCAATTTACTTACGATACTTAGTTGACATTCATAAAAAGTATCTAATGAATTATGAGTTCAGTAGATCCTGTTTAGCAGAAAGAAGGATATTCCTTGCTCATTCTCATACAATCACTTATTCACAAAGCTCGTGTAGAGCTAATAGTTCGCATTTTCGATCTCACGGAAAACCTGTTTCGCTCCGCTTAGCCCTATCCCCTTCTAGGGGTATTTTAGTCATAGGTTCGATAGGAACTGGACGATCCCACTTGGTCAAATACCTAGCGACAAACTCCTATCTTCCTTTCATTACGGTAGTTCCGAACACGTTCCTGGGTGACAAGGCTAAGGGTTATCTTAGTGATGATATCGATATTGATGAGAGTGACGATAGCGATAGTGATGAGAGTGATGATAGCGATAGTGATGAGAGTGATGATATCGATATCGATATTGATGAGAGTGATGATATCGATATTGATGAGATTGACGATCTTAATCATGACCTTGATACAGAGCTGCTAAAGCTAAATATGACGGATGTGCTAACTTTGTATATGATGCCGAAAATAAACCAATTTGCTATCACCCTTCAATTCGAATTAGCAAAAGCAATGTCTCCTTGCATAATATGGATTCCAAACATTCATGAGCTGTATGTGAATGAGTCGAATTACTTATCCCGCGGTCTATTAGTAAACCATCTCTCCAGGGATTGTGAAAGATGTTCCACTCGAAATATTCTTGTTATTGCTTCGACTCATATTCCCCAAAAAGTGGATCCCGCTCTAATAGCTCCGAATAAATCAAATACATGCATTAAGATACGAAGGTTTCTTATTCCACAACAACAAAAGTA